CAATCAAATAAGGTTTTACTTATAAAAGGATTCTATAAAAGCAATGAAAAATAGATACGAATAGAGCAAGAAAAGAAGGAAATAAAAAAACATAGTATAGAAAAGATATCCAAAATTATATAGAAATCACTATCCTACCCTTCGTTTTTATTTCCTTAATTTAATTGAATTTCGTTTGATTAGCCTTAAAAACCTCTGCCTTTTTTAAAATATCCTGAACAGTTCCCGTAGGCTGAGCGCCTTTTTCAAGGAAATAGAGAATAGCGGGAACGTTTAAATAAGTTTGATTCTTGATCGGATCATAAAAACCCACTTTCCGAAGATCTCTTCCTTCTCTTCGGGATCGAACATCAATTGCAACGATTCGATAGACGGCTCATCGGGATAGATGTAGATGAAAAAGAACCCCCCCCCCCCCTAGAACCGTATAGGAAGTTTTCTCCTCGTACGGCTCGAGAAAAAATGATTCGAAGTTTTGTTTATGGATAAAATTTGAATAAATAGTAAAGGAATCCGTAAAAGAAATTAGCCTATAATTTAATTCATAGTCATTTTTCTTTAGTTTCCTTCCTGAAAAAAAAAATCATTTGTACTCATAACTCAAGTTGAATAATTCTCAAATATCTTAAAGATTTTTCTTTAAGATATTTTTTGATTGAGTGGTCTTTAACCCCCCTTTTGTCTCGTTTAAAATCTATTTGGATTCTTTATTGGGATCCGTGAGACAATTGAAGTGGTGTTTCCTTGTTGTGGGATCCTTTATCTTTGTTTTAAATCATTGGGTTTAGACATTACTTCGGTGCTTCTTAATCCTTTCAAAATGGTAGCAACATACCCCTTTTGTGATTTCTTTCTATCAAAGAATCATACCGAGGGTTGATTCGCGCGCGATACACTGTGGATCGAAAAAGTTTTAGCCGTTCCAACAAATTTTTTTGAATTTGAAATTTGCTCGAATCGGATCCTTTCGATTTCTATATCGAAGATATACTTACGAAGTTGTTCCAATTTATTGATTGGCATTAACCCTAGATCGTTGCCCCTGAGAAATTAATCAATGCTTTCTACTCGAGCTCCATCATGAACTATTTACATTACAACCCAATAAAAAAAGAAGGGTTCTAGTAGAATAGAACAAACGACGTCGAGCCAAGAGCACCTTCATTCCTATATAAAATGGTGGATGTAAGAATAAGAATCCACACCGGATCATGTCCTTCAAGTCGCACGTTGCTTTCTACCACATCGTTTTAAACGAAGTTTTACCATAACATTCCTCTAATTTGGAACCAGTATGGAATTGATTCAATTATGGAATCATGAATAGTCATTGGTTCAGTCGGTACAGAGACATAGTAATTTATATTTTTTCTTATCTACATAGCTAATAAAGATTTTTCTGAAGAAATATTAGCAAGACCCCGGCTTTTTTTCTATGAATGGAACATTTTTCTATAAATCTCTATCTAAAAAAAATATCTAACAGAAATATCCAGAAATCTAAATATAGAAATAACATAACTAACAGAAATAACACGAATACATAAATTCTGTTTGACTCTGCCTCTTCAAGTGACTCAATAAGATAGACTGACCCATTTCCAACTTCCCAAAGATTCAACCCATAAGGAATTATTACAAATCTTGATAATTGAAAAAGTTTCCTACTTATACATCATTATTTGAGTCAAGTTTTACAGTAAAGACTACATTTGATTATCATAAGAAAGATAAATCTCTGTTTCTTTTCGAATCGAATTGTCAATGATTTAAGGCAAATAAGCTAAATAGATCGAACAATAAAAATCAATATCATTGTTAAATATTTAAATTTTGGGATGCAAATTCTTTTTCATAAAAATGGAAAGACTATTGTCACTGAAATAGGATAACAATACATACCTATAGGCTAAGCACTTCCTCGTTTTATATGTATTTTCATATTTTGTTTAACCTGAGGTTAAGTAATCTTTCTGCAACTGTGATCTATGTCCCATCTTATCTGGATCACAAAAGGATTCAGTTACATTTGCATGTCATTTGAACTCGATTTAGTTCAGTTTGTGAAAAACTGAGATATGATTCCGAAAAGAATCATTCAAAATCAGAAAAGAAAGAAGAATCATATTCTATCCAATATTAGACCTTGAAACAGAACCTTGTTGAACAAAAAAGCTGTATTCGGATACAATGGATATGCTCTGGGACGGAAGGATTCGAACCTCCGAATAGCGGGACCAAAACCCGTTGCCTTACCACTTGGCTACGCCCCATTTATATTTTTATTGGATACTAATACTAATAAAGAATAGGTATTAAGTATTCGTCAATTCCAGTCCAACTATCTATAGAAAATCTTTATTCTTTATAGAATATATTCTATATTCGTGCTAGGATTTTGACATGTGTATATCTAGAATTCAACTGAATTTATTGATCATTACATATAATTCAATTAAGATATTGTATGAAAGTATGATTTCTTCTATTCTCCTTTGAGAATTGGAGGATTTTTGATTGGGCGGAAAAAGAAGGATTTTTTTGTCTACCTTACTTTCTTCATTTTTCCTTATATCAATAACTCAATCAAAATGCAATTATCTCGACGAACAAAATGTCTGTTATGCTTAATATCTTTAGTTTGATCTGTCTTAATTCTGCCCTTTATCCGAGTAGTCTTTTCTTCGCCAAATTGCCCGAAGCCTATGCTTTTTTGAATCCAATCGTAGATGTTATGCCAGTCATACCCCTGTTCTTTTTTCTTTTAGCCTTTGTTTGGCAAGCTGCTGTAAGTTTTCGATAAGATCTTTAATACTATCCTAGAAAATTCATGATTTATTCGAGAAAAATTATAACAATTGATAAGATCAAATAAGTCTGACAGTATGAACCTTCGATTCAAAATTGAAATTATTGGATAGCCGCGATAAATCCGGCTCGCCCCATTTCCCCATTCTAACTCTTTTTCCGGCGAAAGACCTTATTAGGTTAGGGTCCCCTACAATATCTAATTGTGGGTATGAAAGTGATTTGTGGTAATCAAAGACTCTTATTACAAATTTCAACTTTATTTGAATTTATGAACATTCTTTTCTATTTCTAGAATTCATTTCTTGGTGTCAAAATAGGATATGTTATATAAAAATGGAGGATCTATTATCTTTTCTCGTTTTTCTTTTTCAAAAAATGATCTTGGAGGTTGTGTAATGCTTACTCTCAAACTTTTCGTTTACACAGTAGTAATATTCTTTGTTTCTCTCTTCATCTTTGGATTCCTATCCAATGATCCAGGACGTAATCCTGGACGTGAAGAATAAAATAAAAATTTCGTTTTTCTTGCTTGATTTTCCAATTTTCTTAAGATTTTATTTTATCTATTCCACACGTTTAACTAGGAAAAAATAAAAAGGGGTTTGCGAAATTGGAAAGAAAAAAATAGAAAGTCATCAACGGAAACGGAAAGAGAGGGATTCGAACCCTCGGTACGAATAACTCGTACAACGGATTAGCAATCCGCCGCTTTCGTCCACTCAGCCATCTCTCCCAATTGAAAAAGATAATTACTATGTTACATTACACATCAAGTAAGGATTAAAGAAAGTATTTCTTTCACATTCTTTATCGTTATTATATAATTAGCAATTCCATTTAGATGCTCGAAAGATCCAAATAGAAAGATAAATAAAGAAGACCTCCTTGCTTTTATTTTGTTCGAAGTGCCTTTTGGGCCTGGCCCGGTCAATACCCAGCCGGGCCTTTTTTTGTTCCAACGAATTCCCTTTATTTATAGGCAACATACTATAAATAAGATACCCAATTTGGTATCTGTGTAAAAATTTCCGTTCTGGGGTTTACATATACTTATAATTTTTGTTATAATGGAAATTGAGAAGGATTTTTGATTCAAAAGACTCAATACTGATTAAGTATGTATCAATTTGTATTTTATTATGTCATTAGGCAAACCAAATTTTAGATTCAAACCCACGAATCATTCAGGAATTCTCAGTCAATGAATAGTGAATGGTTCCCATTTGTCATCAATTTTGGCTTTTTTGAATGAAAATATACATTTGCTCTTTCAATAGAAAAGTGAGGGGAAGTTTTTCGGCATTGTGTTTTGAGATACTATACAATCAATCGAAGGGATGGATCAAATACAATCAAAAGGGGAAAAAGGGTTTCTTTTATAATTATAATCTAATTTTTTAAAATTTAGAAAAAGGATTAAAATGCAAGATGCAAGTACAATAAAATAAAGTTTAGTAATCCAACCCAAAAAGGGAAAATTTGATCCTATTGTGTATCGTTTTGGCGGCATGGCCGAGTGGTAAGGCGGGGGACTGCAAATCCTTTTTCCCCAGTTCAAATCCGGGTGCCGCCTCATCAACAAAAGAATCGAAATCTCTTATTCTGTTCTGCTGATATAACTCACCCAAATTTTCCCCAGCAGAACAGAATAAGGGGACTGTTGATACTTGGTTGATTCTAAACATCTGTTCTGGGGATTTTGTAAAAGATTGGAAATCTTTGAATTTTAGATTCAAAGAAAGATTATAATGGTCGAAGCAAGACTTCCCGATTCCCTTCTACTGCTAATGTAATGTCTACTGATTGGGTCTTGAATTCCATTGGCGGATAATTCAACTACTAGTTGTAGTTGTGGAAAGTCCTTTCTATACTGTAATCTACATATATAGACTCGCGAGAATCTCTGAGTGTTCAGGCATTCAATCTCTATTAGATTGAGATTGGATGGATAATTTACTTTTTTATAGAAAAAGTATAGAAAAAAAATAATAATTTTTTTTGAAACCCCTCGTCAAGAGTATAATATACTATCTCCCAGCTGCTTCAGAGAGACAATCGGGAAAGGGTACGGATTAGATCAAATAGGAAATAAAATAATAGATAGCAATTTATCTATTTTTACTTATGAAGGGCAACAAAAAAAGGAATGGGCCCTCTTATTTTATTACTACATGTTCCATTAGTAACATTCCTTTGTGGTGTCATTGTGTATTTTACTTGTGTTTAGTCTTTCCCGATTATAAATCATATAGGAATTTGTTAGAAATGGATTTATTTGATTGGTTCATCAATAGTGTTTGGCCAGAATCCCTTTTTGACTCTGGACCATTGATTCTACTATTATTAGTGAGCAATAATGGAATAATTCTATCATAGAGATAAGGGACATAATTCACATGGATATAGTAAGTCTCGCTTGGGCTGCTTTAATGGTAGTCTTTACATTTTCCCTTTCACTCGTAGTATGGGGAAGAAGTGGACTTTAGAAGCACTCCTAATTTAGTTGAGGAATGAAACGGTATCAATTGTTTTATAGATCGTTCTGCAACGCATTTTTTTATTTGAATTGAAATCATTTTCAAATCAAAATATCTTCATTTCGAAATTCCATTGGATTCTAGTGGAGAAATGTATTCTATAACAGTAAAACGATTATTTCAGATTGATCGGAATAAATAGATGTATCAAAGAAATAGAATTGGGTCCTACGTCAATTCCATATATGGAATTAATAACTACATATATTGAAGATAGAAGCTAATATAATATACCAACTTTATTAGAAAGTCAAGTACAACTTTATACACTACAATAACACTAATAGAGAGTATGGTAAGTAAGAAAGAAATTTCTTTTTGACTTACCATACTCTCGGATCTCATAGAATACCGCCGATTATAGCCCGTTGATTTCATTTAAGACGCAAAAATGGAATCCTTTTCATTTGATTTCTTCAACTATTGATAAGAACTCAGAAGTCAAGTTTCATTTCAAGTAATTAATCATTTTGACTGACTGTTTTTACGTAAATGATAAGTAGAAAAGCAGTAGGAACTAAAATGAACAGTGCAGTAGCAATAAATGCAAGAATATTTACTTCCATAATTCATCGTTTTTTTTATTTCACAATAACTCGGGATTTAATCCCATAGAGATGATAAATCTTTCACCTGTCAATTCAATGAATGCATTACCTATCGATGATCTTGAATCGGATCAATATCATGAATAACAATATCTGAGCTATTAAATTAATTCGTCGTCGAGAATTGAATAGTATAACATACGAAGATCTTTTATCCATACCGAATCCAAGATTGGATTCCTGCCCCAATCAAAAATTCCTTTATTTATCCTTCTTTTCTGTTCTTTCTTTTCTATAACCTACCTTAGGTCTTCCTTGTAGAACCATCAAATCAAGTATCATCTAACCACCCGTCCGTTTCCATTAACTAATAACTAAAAAACCCCAACAAACAATACAAGCGAAGTGGAAAAAGAGAGGAATTAGGTTCTAAACGCCGTTTTTTTAATGATCCAATTTTATTTGGAAGACAAAGAAGTATGATAAAGATGAGTCGCGGGAGAAAAGATGGAATATTCTATCAACTTCACTATTTTAGTTATTTTAATTTTAGTTTAGAGTTTGTTCTTTCTTCGACAGAATCCTGAAAAAAATGGGGGAAACCCCTTCGGAATTAAATTATGCTCCCTGTCTCTTCATTTCACAGAAAATGGAGAGGCGAATTGATGTACTTATTGGATCCGTCGGGACTGACGGGGCTCGAACCCGCAACAACCGCCTTGACAGGGCGGTGCTCTTGCCTATTGAACTACAATCCCAGGGAAATAAGAAGAGATCTAGCAGAAAATTTGGATTCTTTTTTATTCCCTCGTATCAGGTATTTCTTAAGAACAAGAGGGTTCTACCATCTGATGGTAGATTGGCGAATTGTTGGGCCGAGCTGGATTTGAACCAGCGTAGGCATATTGCCAACGAATTTACAGTCCGTCCCCATTAACCACTCGGGCATCGACCCAACGCCTAATTCATTTTAGACGTTCCATAATCAACTTCCTTTCGGGCTACTCCACCCCCAGGGGGACTTGAACCCCCGTTGCCTCCTTGAAAGAGAGAAGTCTTAAAACCGCTAGACCATAAGGGCCTATGGCCCTCTTGTCAACTTGAATATGAATCAAAAAAAACACGAGAACTTTCTTTCTTTCTTCTTTCATGGAATGAAGAAGCACTTCTTTCATTAAGAAGCACTTCTTTCATTAAGATAAGAAGGACTTCGCATTTACCAATACAATATTTGTTCCAGTCGATTATTATTTTTATTTAAGGCTTATCTAAATGTCAATTGATTATTCTCCTTCCATTTTCATTGAATAGAAATTGTCTTTTGATAGAGCACGACGTGAATAGGAGGGCAATAAAAGAGAAGACGGATATATAGATTAGGTATATCTGCACGTGTTTAATGTTTAATAAATACAACCCAAGCCTTTTCATCATAATTAGAATTATACACTTACATATAGTAGTCTACGAATTCGACGAAAAAATAGGTAATTTGAGAAGCATTTTTTGACCAATGGAATCCATATTAATAAATTAGGTAAGTGCTAAAAAACAACTCTATATTGTTTCTGATTTTTTTTTCTTTCTCTCAGCGAAAAGATGAA